ATGGATTGAAAACCATATCAACAGGTCTTCCATCTTGAAAATAAGGCATATCTTGTCTAGACAAAATTTTTGAAATGATACCTTTATTTCCATGTCTTCCAGCCACTTTATCACCAACTTTTATTTTTCGTTTCTGTGAAATATATACACAAATTTTTTCTGGATTGTCACTATAAGCCCTCATTTTCCGGATCCATCTCACATCAATAACTCGACCTCTACTACCAATAGGTAGTTTTAGACAAGTTTCTTTTGAAGTGGATTCTTGAATACCTAGTATCGCTCGTAATAATCTATCTTCCGGGGCATAAGACGAATCTTTCGTTATCTGCGGCGTTAATTTACCTACTAAAATATCACCATCCTCTACCCAAGATCCCAGCATAACAATTCCATTTTTGTCTAAATTGCGAAGTAAATGGGCTTCAAAATGCGGTATTTCATTAGTGATCCTTTCAGGACCTCGGCTTGTAACATGAGTCTGAATTTCATATTTCCGTAGGTGAAAAGAAGTATAAATATCCTCATATACCAAGCGTTCGCTAATGAGTACTGCATCTTCAAAATTATAACCCTCCCATGGCATATAAGTGACTAATATGTTTTTACCCAAAGCGAGTTCGCCACCAACTGTAGCGGCACCATCAGCTAAAATTTGTCCCTTTTTAATGCATTCATCCTGCCAAACTTGTGACTTTTGATGCATACAAGTATTTTTGTTGGAACGTTGATATATAACTAATGGAATATGAAAAGACTCTCCGTTGCCCAATAAATGGATTTGATTGGTTTCAATGATCTTTCCACTGTGTTTAGCGATAGCAGTAACCCCTGAATCGAGAGCTGCTTGGCGTTCCAATCCAGTTCCAACAATGCACTTCTCGGACCGAGAAAGTGGAACTGCTTGACGTTGCATATTCGAACTCATTAAAGACCGATTTGCATCATTATGCTCGATAAACGGAATGAGAGAAGCTCCAATAGAAAAAGATTGGGAGGAAAAAATACTTCGAAGGTGAACCTGTTCCCACGCAATAGTAAGGAATTCTTGACGGTATCGAGCTGGAACAACCTGTTCTTCCTGAATACCCTGATTCAATGCTAAAGAATTGCCTGTCGCTACAATATAGTAGTCATCTATACTTGGTGATAAATAAAGCATCCGTATTTTTGATCTCTCATAAATATCATAAAATGGGTTTTCTAGAGACCCCCAATGACCCATCCTCGCATAAATTGCTAAAGATCCAATCAGTCCAACATGGATTCCTTCAGACGTGTCAATTGGACAAATACGTCCGTAGTGACTAGGATGTATATCTCGTATTTGAAAACTAGCAGTTCGTCCTGTCAATCCTCCAGGTCCCAAATAACTCGATTTTCTCCCATGAACTATTTGTGTCAATGGATTCGTTCGATCCAAAACTTGAGATAATGGGTGTAAGCCGAAAAAGGATTCATAAGTGGTTGTGAATGAGGTTGAAGTTACCAAATTCTGGGGGGTTGGTATCCATTTATGCTGCCTAATGGATCTACATATAGTACCTCGAACCACATTTTCTAAACGAACCAGGGCCAATCCAAATTGATCTTGTAAAAGATCCGCTACAGAACGAATACGTTTATTTTTCAAATGATTCATATCGTCAAGTGTACCCATTCCAAATTTCATTCCAATCAAATGATCCGCAGCTGCCAATATATCTCGCGGTAATAAAAATAGATAGTTATTAGGTATGTGAAGGTTCAGTCTACGATTCATATTTCGTCGACCAATCCTTCCCAATTCACATTTTTGTTGAAAGAATTTTTTTTGTAATTCCTTACATAAGGATTCATAAAATGCCGGATCCCTACCGATACAAGCAAATTTTTGATAAAATTCCAAAATAGAATTTTCTTTGGACCTAATTTTTTTTTTCTCCTTATCATTCAGGAAAGACAAGAAAATTTCAGGGTAGCAAACATTCTCTAGAATTTCTCTTAGATGTGAACCCATAGCTGATGATAGAACTAGAATTGAAATTTTCTGTTTCCTACTCACACGAACCCATATCCTTTCTTTTTTATCAATCTCTAATTCTGATCGTCCTCCCCAATCTGATATTATGGTAGCGGTATAGACCAAAATCCCGTTATGATCCAATTCTGACCGGTAATAAATACCGGGGCTTTGCAATATTTGATTGATCACAATTCTATATATTCCATTGACTATAAAAGTTCCCAAGGAATTCATTATAGGAATTTTTCCAATCAAAATGGTTTGTTCTTGCATATCACTGGGTTTCCAAATGAATCCCGCGGATACATATAAATCAGAAGAATATGTGAGTGATTCATACACAGCATCTCGTTCTTTGATTGACGATTCTACTAATTGACATGTTTCCACAAATAATTGAAATTCAAATTCTTGATCTGTATCTTCAATTTTTGGAAACTTATAAAGTTCTTCTGTCAAGCCCAGATCCATGAACCTACAAAATCCTTCCAATTGTATCTGATTCAATCCAGGTATTGTAGACATTCCCTCATTTCCATCCCGGAGCATTTATTTTACCATTTTTATAAAAAATACCATTTGAGTATGGGTGATGTGATGTTTCCTCAACTCATATGAATTATGAATCGATCTAGTAACGATGGAATTTATATTCTTACAGAATTACATGAAATTTTACTCAACTCCCTAGAGACTATACATATGAATGAACGGAGAAAAAAATAAAGTTCCTTTTCAACCCCAATTGAAATTTGCATTGGAACTCGCAACATACAGATACAAATCATAAATGATAAAACAAATTCCTAGAAACAACAGAATTCTTACACTTAGACTGATGACTGATGGAGTTTTGTATAGGATATCCAAAATACCATCAAAAAGTAGGTTTTTTTGAATAAGGGGATGATTAAGAAAAATAGGATTTACACAATACAAGTACAACAAGAAAAGAAAAGTGAATGAAGCCCCTACCCCTATAGTTCTATATTTTGATCCTTTTGGCGACATGGCCGAGTGGTTAAAGGCGGGGGACTGCAAATCCTTTTTCCCCAGTTCAAATCCGGGTGTCGCCTTATCAACAAAAGAATATAAGAATCCCCTATTCTGTTGTGCTGATAGAATTCGCTGAATGAATCAAAACTAGACTAGATATAGAAGCAGAAAAAATTGTTACTTGCATTATGCTAAGGGGTATTCTCTAAACTTTCTAAACCCTAAAACAAGATAAAATAAAGTAAAAGTAAAATAGAATAAGGTTCACCTTGATTCAAAGAAAGAATCAAGTAAGTTAGGGTGACTATTCTCTTTGACTAATTTCGTTAGTGTTTACTGACTGGGTTTTGATAGAATGATATAAAAAATAAAGAATCGGTTTGATTAATGCTATGTTATTTTCTTTTTAGTTTTAGTAAAAAAAACCTTTCTTTTACTTGATATTTATTGAAAGGATGTATGTCTCACTGTATCTTTTTTTGTGTTCTACTGCAACTATCCCGCCGATTCAACTATCCAAAATTATATAGGCACTTGCTTTTTATAAGCGGATTTTTTTATATTTTCTTATAAAAAAAAAAATTGTATGTTAGCTAAATAATATTTTTTGACTCTTTTCTATTTCTTCCATTTAATATTCAAAATTTTGAATATTAAATATATAATGAATGGAATATATAATGAATGGAAGATTCTCTTCATATTCATAATACATAATAGAACAAATTGGAGACATATACATTCACATGGATATAGTCAGTTTCACTTGGGCTGCTTTAATCGGAGACATAGACATTCACATGGATATAGTCAGTTTCGCTTGGGCTGCTTTAATGGCAGTTTTTACATTTACTCTTTCACTTGTTGTATGGGGGAGAAATGGACTCTAGAAGTACAACTAAAAAAAATTAAAAAAATTGATTTGATAAATCAAAATGAATTTATAGAACGTTCCGCAAAACGTTCTTTTATAAATCCAATGGCATTTCGAAAAGCGATATTTGGTTGAAATGCCATTGGATTCTAGTGGACTTGTAAATGTAGAAAACGTTTTTTTATTTATGTTTTTTATTTATGTATTTTATTATTTATTCCTTTATCATATTCTAATCACATTTAACATTCATTAATCATTAATAGAAGAACATATGGTATAAATAAATCGTTTATATCTTTCTTTCTACCTACCATACTTATGATCTCATAAAAGTGCAGATTCTAGTCCACCCCGCACCTTTTTTAAAACGAGGCATTGTAATCTTTTTTTTCTTGAATCCTTAAAAATAACTAATAAGTAAACTTTCATTCCAATTTATTATTTTGTTGACTGACCGTTTTGACGTAAATGATAAGTAAAAAAGAAGTCGGAACTAGAATGAACAGTGCAGTAGCAATAAATGCGAGAATATTTACTTCCATAATTGAATCGTTTTATACTTCGCAATATAAAAATAACTCGGGATTGAATCCCTTAGAACTGATATTGAATCGAATCAGTATAATGAATTTACAAGATCTGATAGCCTATCTAATCGATTCATCGTCGAGAATGGAATTATATTACTTATACTTATAAGTTAAGTAAGTTAAGTCATAAAGATCTTTTATCCATGTAAAAATAATTTTTATTGTATTTTTCCCGATCCAATCAAGAATTCCTTATTGATTCTTTTCCATTTTTCCACAACTGTCTCTATTTTACAATCATCTGATGCGATCAAGTATCATCCAACCACCTTTACTTACTTTACTTCTTTGGACGCATATTTAAAAACTTAAAATGATCAGAGGGAATGAAATCATTCCCAGTTTTGTATTTTTTTTTAATGAGAAAAAATTTAATGAGAAAAAAAAGAAGATCCCCGATGCCCTTTGGCTTTTTTCACAGAAAATGAAAGATGACTTGATTATTTCTTGATTGGATTCGTCGGGACTGACGGGGCTCGAACCCGCAGCTTCCGCCTTGACAGGGCGGTGCTCTGACCAATTGAACTACAATCCCAAGTCTATTCTTTTTTACATACTCTTATTATGATTTCATTCAAACTTGTCTATTGAGTTGTTCAAATTGACATGGTGTAAGAGAGAAGGAGAAAATGAATCTTGTTTATTCACGTGGTTATTACTTTATTAGTGAGAACAACGACAGGGAATCTTTTAATATACTAATATACTGGTCTTATCTTTTCTTATTGCTTAATTGATCTTATTTTTGAAAATGACAATTATTAATGATAAAATATCTTTTTTTTTTTTATTTTTACTTTATTTGACTTGAAGTTTATACTTACAGATCCCCATGAATAAAATGGGGATAATTAACAATATTAGGAATTTGTGTGAACAATACAATAAATAATAGAGCAAAAATAGATAAAAGAAATTTTTTCATTTTTTTTTGTATCAGGTTTTGAAAGAAAAAAAGAAAGGAGAGTCATCTGATAGATCATCAAATGATTATTGGGTCGAGCTGGATTTGAACCAGCGTAGACTATTGCCAACGAATTTACAGTCCGTCCCCATTAACCGCTCGGGCATCGACCCAGAAGGAATAATCAATCTTTTTGAGGCTTATAAACCTATGATCACTTCCTTTCGTAGTACCCAGTACCCCCAGGGGAAGTTGAATCCCCGCTGCCTCCTTGAAAGAGAGATGTCCTGAACCACTAGACGATGGGGGCATACTTATCCGACCGCCATGAACCTATGCTAGCATATTGAACAGTTTTTTGAAATTGTCAATATTGATTATATGGTCGGTATGGCTAGTAGATCCTTTGGATCTTTTTATTCATGATTTCATATCATTTTGTTTTTTTTTTTGATTCTATTTATTTATTTTTGTTTGAATATATGAAAATGACTTCTAAAAGAAAACAAGTATTCGTTAGAGAATATTTTTCTACAAAAAACAAAAACATACAGCCAGTTTTCCTACTTTCTTCACCCATTGTAAAGATGTTGAATTGGTACATGTTTCAATTCAAAGTTCATTTCATTCTTTTTGGAGTCACTCAAAGAACAAAATGAGAGTTGATCCTGAATGAAACAATCCAATGTATTTAGTTATTAGTAGATTGGATAAAAAAAATAGAATAGAACCTTTTTTTTACCCTAAACTCGCTGAGTCAATAAAAAATTGCTTTATAAAACTGTATGTACTTTATTTTTTTGTATATGACTTCATCCGCATAATGAATTAGAAGCCCTTTTAACTCAGTGGTAGAGTAACGCCATGGTAAGGCGTAAGTCATCGGTTCAAATCCGATAAGGGGCTTTTTTTTTATAATCTGATAAGGTTTTTTTTTAGAAAAAGTCAATCGTTTATTCTTTGGAAAAAAAAAATTGAATCTTTAATCATTAGATTAAAAAATCATGATTAAGTCATCTCTTGAATGGATCAAATTCCCTTTTTTGTCTCATCAAATCAATCATTTTTATACCGATTAGAAAATAGAAAAACTCAAAAAAGTGAGTGGATCTGATCTATTGAATCATGACTCTATCTACTATTCTGATATCTGATAAATTCGATAGAGATAAAATTTGAACAGTATATTGATTTCATTTGACTCCACAAGAATCGATCAATTTACGATTAAATTTTTTACTTTAATTTCTTTTTAAACTAGAATTTATTTTCACCTTTCAACAAAAATAAAATATAAAAATATAAAAGAAAAAAAAATTTATAATTTATATATATATATTTATATATATATATTTATATATATATATATTATTATATATGATATGATATATTATTATATATGATATGAAATATATGAAAAATTAGATGTATTAAATTAGAATGATATTCTATAATTATAATGAATGAGTCATCACTATATTATATATACATATGTATACTAAGCCTCAATTATAAGTAGGACCCATCACATTTTTTTTTATTCGAAACAACGCACTGGAAAGTGTAGTGTACGAGAAATCATATCAATGAAAGACTCGTAAGCACCGAAAAGCGAAGGTGTTCGGACATGGTTTAATTGGTTGTGAATAGGAGGATCAAATGACTATTGCCCTTGGTAAATTGACCAAAGACAAAAATGATTTATTTGATATTATGGATGACTGGCTACGCAGGGATCGTTTCGTTTTTGTAGGTTGGTCCGGTCTCTTGCTCTTTCCTTGTTCCTATTTTGCTTTAGGAGGTTGGTTCACAGGTACAACCTTTGTAACATCATGGTATACCCATGGATTAGCCAGTTCCTACTTGGAAGGCTGCAACTTCTTAACCTCCGCAGTTTCAACTCCTGCTAATAGTTTAGCACACTCTTTGTTGTTACTATGGGGCCCCGAAGCACAAGGGGATTTGACTCGTTGGTGTCAATTAGGCGGTCTGTGGACTTTTATTGCTCTTCACGGCGCTTTCGGACTAATAGGTTTTATGTTACGTCAATTTGAGCTTGCTCGATCTGTTCAATTGCGACCTTTTAATGCAATCGCATTCTCTGCACCCATTGCGGTTTTTGTTTCTG